AAGAGATTAAATTTGAGTTTAAGCCAGTGGATACTTTGGATAAATAAGACCAAGATAAAAAAGAATTCTTCTCCGTTCTCTTAATTGAATTGCAATTAAACTCGGCTCAATCCTTTTAGATTGGGCCGAATACAACGATTCTATTGCATCTATTTTGGATAAATAGATATATCTAGAAGATATATAAGATAAGAAATAGAAAATCGTAGACTCAAATGTTTCTATTGTCGTCTTGGATCCACAATTAAACCTATGGATCTTCAGGATTGGTATATTCTTTATAGATCCTGTGGTTTCCCTGAATCAAGCGAAGTATCACAAATCTTTCGACCCATCCTGTATATTGTCTTTTTCGTTCCGTGTTGGAATAAACCCTTAATTTATTACTTCATTATCAATTAACATTATTAGTTAGTTATTAGACAAGATTTTACAAACAAATTCTTTTTAGCAAAGATTTCTTTTTTGTTCGCTGCGAAGGCGAAAACATAAGAAAAAGCACTTTTTATCATTCTATTTCATTTCGAATGAAAAGGGATTCCATCATATTACTATCATATCATAGTAAAGTCTTACCTACGGATTCACACAAAAGAAAAGAGAATCCCTTTTCACACTTCTTATTAGTAATTTAGTAATGATTGAATTTCGGTGGTTAGTCTGATGGGGAAATAAGCTATTCAAATAAGAATCAAAAATTGCGGATCAAATGACTATTCATCTATTATATATTTTTGCAAATAAAAGGGGCAAGAAAACTCTATGGAAAGATGGTGGTTTAATTTGATGGCGTTTAAGAAGGAGTTAGAACATAGGTATGGGATAAAGAAATCAACGGCCAATCCTGGTCCTATTGAAAATACTAGTGAAAGTAAAGATTCGAATAGAAAAGGTAGGGCTAAAAGAATTCATAGTTTGAGGAAATATCACAATTCTAGTTACAGTGGTGTCGATCTTTTCTTTGTCGTCAAAGACATTCGGAATTTCATCTCTGATGATACTTTTTTAGTTAGGGATAGTAATGGAGATAATTATTCTATCTATATAGAAAATCAGATTTTTGAGATTGACAACAATCATTCTTTTCTGAGTGAACTACAAAGTTCTTTTTCTGGTTATCACAATTCTAGTTATAGGAATAATGTATCTACGAGTGAAGATTCCTTATACAGTCCTTATATGTACGATACTCAATCTAGTTGGAATAATCACATTAGTAGTTGCATTGACAGTTATCTTCAGTCGCAAATATCTATTGATACGTCCATTGTAAGTGATAGTAGTGACGGTTACATTTCTAGGTGCGTTTTTGATAAACGCACAACTAATAATGAAAGCGGGGGGTCCAGTATACGAACCGGGGAGAAGAGCAGTGATTTAACTATAACTATAAGAGAAGGGTCCAATGATCTTGATGCAACTCAAAACTACAGGCATTTGTGGGTTCAATGCGAAAATTGTTATGGATTAAATTATAAGCGATTTTTGAAATCAAAAATGAATATTTGTGAACAATGTGGATATCATTTGAAAATCAGTAGTTCAGAGAGAATCGAAGTTTCGATCGACCCCGGTACTTGGGATCCTATGGATGAAGACATGGTCTCTCTGGATCCCATTGGATTTCATTCGGAAGAGGAGCCTTATAAAGATCGTATTGATTCTTATCAACGAAAGACAGGATTAACTGAGGCTGTTCAAACAGGTATAGGTCAACTAAATGGTGTTCCCATAGCACTTGGGGTTATGGATTTTCAGTTTATGGGGGGTAGTATGGGATCCGTAGTCGGGGAGAAAATTACCCGTTTGATTGAGTACGCTGCCGATCAATTTATACCTCTTATTATAGTGTGCGCTTCGGGGGGGGCACGCATGCAAGAAGGAAGTTTGAGCTTGATGCAAATGGCTAAAATATCGTCTGCCTTATATGATTATCAATCAAATAAAAAGTTATTTTATGTCTCAATCCTTACATCTCCTACTACTGGCGGGGTAACAGCTAGTTTTGGTATGTTGGGAGATATCATTATTGCCGAACCCAACTCCTACATTGCATTTGCGGGTAAAAGAGTAATTGAACAAACATTGAATAAAACAGTACCCGAGGGTTCACAAGTGGCTGAATTCTTATTCCAGAAGGGCTTATTCGATCTAATCGTACCGCGTAATCTTTTAAAAAGCGTTCTGAGTGAGTTATTTAAACTGCACGCCTTCTTTCCTTTGAATTCCAATTCCATCAAGTAGGTCGCACTAAGTTCAATTATTTTATTTGTAACAAACAAGTAGTTAACTTGAACTTATCGGAATCAAAGTAACTACGAATGCAGTTTTCTTTAGTGACCTAAGATCAAATTGTAGAAAGAATCAAAAGTTGCAGATAATTCTTTTTTACCTGGATTCCCAATTACTAAATTAAGATTAAGAAGTCTCTATCAAGAAGTTAAAAGCGTGAGTTCTTCCTTTCGTGAAATTAGGCAAATAAGACGAATTTTGTATTCCGTATATAATCAAATTTAAATCAAATTATAGAAAAGATATATATATAGAATATAGAATTTTCTATCTTTCTACATCTCCCGAAAATACCATTTTCACTAAAAATACTGGTTGTGTGACATTCTACCGAGTTTTTCAATAATTTGTAAAAGAGTCTTTCTTTAGTAAATTAGAAGCCAAGAACATAACACAAGGAAATAAAGAAAAATGATCAAGTTGATTATCCAAAGATGAATAAGTTCCTTTTTTTTAGTTCTACATTCCTTTGATTTCTTCTATATACTCACTCAGATCTAAGTATCTATATATAGATACTTAGATCTCTAATAAGAATTTTCAAGTTGAATTAATTAATAATTAATATTAATAATAACTATGATATGATATGAATTCCTAATAATTCACAATTCTGAATTATAATTAGTATAATTATAAATAAAAAAAAATAATAACAGGTACAATATAGCAAATCGAGGTACCATTTTATGACAGCTTTCAATCTTCCCTCTATTTTTGTGCCTTTAGTGGGCTTAGTATTTCCGGCAATTGCAATGGCTTCTTTATTTCTTCATGTTCAAAAAAATAAGATTGTTTAGATCTGAGAGGACGCAACCTCATCCGTTTTTTTGAAACTGCGGCATAACACAGATGTTTATTTCGGGAAATCTAATATAACCGTCGAACATAAAGGAAAAGCTCTTATGCCTGCAGAAAAGGATCTATGGATAAATGAATTCTAGCTAGTTTCAAATAGATCAGGATCGCTGGATGCCGAAAATGTAAAGTTAGTGGATCCATACATAGATTTGGATCCTATGAAAGGTATGTTATTATTTTAGATCTAACAAATGTGATGAATGACCCCTAAAGCTTCACATCAAACTAGTGCTAGTTCACATCAAACTAGTGCTAGTTGATGAGAGTTCCTTTGGAAACAAAAAAGGAAAGGAAAAGTGGGGTATTCTCTCAATTCCAATAAAATACAATCGGATTAAGTATGCGTTGGCGATCAGAACATATATGGATAGAACTTATAACGGGGTCTCGAAAACTAAGTAATTTTTGCTGGGCCCTTATCGTTTTTTTAGGTTCATTAGGATTCTTATTGGCTGGAACTTCCAGCTATCTTGGTAGAAATTTGATATCTTTTATTCCGTCTCAGACAATCATTTTTTTTCCACAAGGAATTGTGATGTCTTTCTACGGGATCGCAGGTCTATTTATTAGTTCCTATTTGTGGTGCACAATTTCGTGGAATGTAGGTAGTGGGTATGATCGATTCGATAGAAAGGAAGGAATAGTGTGTATTTTTCGTTGGGGATTTCCTGGAAAAAATCGTCGCATATTCCTACGATTCCGTATAAAGGATATTCAATCTGTTAGAATAGAGGTTAAAGAGGGTATTTATGCTCGTCGTGTCCTTTATATGGACATCAGAGGCCGGGGGGCTATTCCGTTGACTCGTACTGATGAGAATTTGACTCCACGAGAAATTGAACAAAAAGCCGCACAATTGGCCTATTTCTTGCGCGTACCTATTGAAGTCTTTTGATTTTGAGAAAAGGAACTCGGCTGAAGAACGAATTTTTTCTCAGCAGGAGGGAATCCGGTTTTTTCTATAACCTAACTTAAATGAAGTTTCGTCAGAACGTTCAGTCAAGCCAAAACCGACGTATATGGAACAACCATATTTTATATGTATCCAAACCTATTCCAAATCTATGCAACTCAATTGAAACAAGTAAGAAATTGAACTACTAGATTCAATCCATTCATCTCATATATCAAACGATTTTGAAAAAAAAGAAGAAATCTCTTTTTTTCAGTTCTTGTTGGAAGTGATCCTTTAGATGTGGATAGATCTTGTAATTTATTTCCTTTTTGTCAATCGACCCCCTTTTATCCTTTCGTTTGTGTTCTTTACTAACCAATAATGGGTTTTTTTAATAATGATAACTGGCCTGTTTCTGTCTTGTTTGGTTTGTCGCTCATTTTTTTGATCATCACACTATCTTTCTCTCAATTATTCTTGGCTATGGTGAATCGTTGGAATCTTTTTTTGAAATATTGGATGTTTTGATAGAAAAGGAGTTCCTTCGCCTCAAAATATCAATAATATTCATCCCTTAAAGTGCTTCTTTCGGTCATTCATCGAAAGGAGACACTTGTTTGGAATTTGATGAATCTAGATATCTGGAAACAATATTTTTGATTATTTATTCATTCGAATACGAAGTGCAGTCTTAGCCTATTTCTCTATTCTTTCTAAAAATCACAAATAAAAATAAAATAGATTCATAGATTTGATACCTTATCTAGAACTCATATTTGAAAGAAATATTTGATCACAGAGAGCCGACAAATGAAGTGGGTTAATTCAAAATTCACAGGTGAAAAATGGCAAAAAAGAAAGCATTCACTCCTCTTTTGTATCTTGCATCTCTAGTATTTTTGCCCTGGTGGATTTCTCTCTCATTTACTAAAAGTCTGGGATCTTGGGTTAC